GCTTCACGCAAACACAATGGCGTCAGTGCGAAGTAAAACACATCACATCAGCAAGGGATTGGGGGCAGGAGAATAGCATAACATAATATAGTTCAATCCTGTTTAGGAAGATCGCAGCCATAAAGGGGAAGATCTTATCTTGACGGAATTAGATTAAATAAGAAGAATAGCTAGAAGGGAGGAATGAGGGCAGCTTTCAAGCTTGACTTTCTTCTTTCTGGCGTGACTGCTTTCTTTTCTAGATGGGATCGATCCCAGACCTAGCCGCTTTGCACCTTTGGTGGTATCGTTATCGTATTCTAACTAGAAGATCTTCTGTCATCTCTTCGTTTGGGTAATCCATGATTGATGGGAAAAACCCGTCGTTGATAGCCTCCATTGCTATCTAATACTAACTAAATCTAGGTAGACAAGAGGCGAACAACCTTAACCGTAGAAGTAACATCGAAGGGTTTGTGTGACCAGACATTTCTTTATCTATCGGAACACAACGAGTTAATCGGTACATCTATTTCACCAAGTAGTGCTAATTGCTGCTTTTCCCTATCGAGCTATCGAAAAACAATCGATTTGCCGATAAAATCTATGGAATGGAAGCCACCGCAGATGATTGAAACGAGTGCCCTAGCGCTTTCTCTGTTTTCTCTAAAAAAAATCAACTAGCATATGGCACCAACCTTCTTCTTGTCTTCTTCCCATAAGAGTCTAAGCCTATTTTGAGTTGAGAAGTGGGTTCGTAAAGAGCAGTGACCATAGATCTCAAATCTCTTTCTCGGAAAAGCCTTCCTTACTTACTTTCATGGAAATGAGCTTCAACATGAGGGATTTTGAAAGGCCTCTTGTCATGCCTATACGCGAGTTACAGGGTCTTCTCAATGTACGATAGGTCAATCCAAATGCGAAAATAGCCGTTTTTTTTAGCTGTAGGTCCCTTTCAAGCACAGGAGGCGAGGGGCAGAGGTAAGCTCACATACCGCTAGCATTGGTCCAGCAATCTCAATTGCGTATCTCAATTTCGTATATAAGCAAACATAGTGCTTACTTCCGGAGTTCATATGAGTGAATAAAGCATTACGTAGAGGCCTTAGAGCAGGCAGTGTTCTTTCGCCTTACCTTATTAACGAGACTGTGTATATCTGACTGGATCCCCCCGGAAGTCTTGGTTGCAGCTAAGCAAGTAAGAGTATAGTAGCGAACAAGCTATCACCAAGCGAAAAGAAAAGCTTCTTTTTTTTAGGAAGGAATGGAACTTACTTAGATTTATTCTTCGTACCTAGCCGGGGGATAAAAAGCTGGGCTGAGTCCAAGGCAAGCAATGCAAAGCTAGACAAACCCAGACAAAGTCAAGCGTACTCAAAACAAGCATAAGCAAGCACAGTTAGCGGGGGTATATGGGAGGAAGCCAGTCTGAAGTAACTCCAATTGCTCCTTCGATCACTAAGGAAAATCTTGCCTCACACATACCGCAGTGTATTGTTGTCAACTCACATAGTCGCACCTACCAGCAACAAGACGACTACTCCCTGCACGCCACTAAACGACGCTATTTAACACTATAGTTCGCCCAATACAAGAATGACAGCCCTTAGACGCTTAAGGCTACAGCCGTGGATTACGCTCTCGTGAGATCCCTCTATTTGACTAACATACCCCCTTTTGACCTCCCCCCATACCGAGGGTTTCTTAAAAGGGATCCCTGAACTCCACTCCCTCACTCGAAACTAAAAGCAACTAATCGCACCAAAAACCAACTACTCCCATCCCAAAGCGTGCCTGCTTTCAGACGCTCAGCTCGTGCTTCTTTCGAGGAATCCAAAAATCATGACACTCACCCTAAATAAGCTTGAATCGGTATCTTGTTTAGGGATAAACCCTAAAAAGGAAAGGAGGAGATATAGCGCATTCACTCCATTTGTTGGTATCCGTTGGGACGCATGCAAATTTTTCTTTCAATATACTCTAATCGATATTGATAGGAACGCGTGGCAGAAGGGAGGGCTTCCCTTTCGTTTAGAGAAGCCCGAACTGCCGTCTTTGAACGGTTTGGTTTGGTGAATCAGGAGGATATGTGTGACTGTCATCCTCCATGCTATGAGTTGTACTACTAAGCGTTTTATTCCTATCAGCCGGGGAACAAAGAACTCTCTTCGTTATGGGGAGCAAAGATTTTATCTCGAAGGTAGTACTAGTCTGACACTGAAGTTTCGTTTCAGTTTTGGCTTTCCCGAAAATCACTCTAAGCCTACGATAGGCATATACTGATTCTCATCATGGATGGATGAAAGACCTCTTCTCACTCCGATCCGCATCGACCCGAATCTCAAGCACCCAAAACTCCTTATCTCCTTGCAGGCGAATCCAGGTATCTTTCATAGGCCGATCTCCGCATAGGAAGAATCGGTCCGGATGGGGAATCCGCTCCTCGCCTCTTCAGAAGCACTGATTGAGTTCCCTACTATATCTGCTTCGTTCGTTCATCCTTCCTTCCCGCCCGGACATGCGTTGAAATAGAAGCTTTCGTTGACTCCGTTCGAAAGTAGGTGGGCTTAAGCTGCTCAGAGCGGATGGTGAGTCTTGCCCCGCACCTTCTCTCTCGAAATCAGTGATTGAATAGATAGGAAGACCTTGATCCGAGAAGGAATGCCTTTCCATGGATGGTGGGGAATGAAAGAAGTGAATTCATTTCCAAGAGAACGAATATCGCATATCGCAACTGACCACTAATAATCGAAATAGTGATCTCTCCTTCTATCACATCTACCTTCCCCACCCAATTTACCTTTCTAGGTGGGGTTTACCCCGATGCATTCCGTCGTTTCATAGAGCTATGATTCGGCAGCGCGATGACAGGGCAGATTTCATTGTCCAATTTTATTGGTATTGTTCTCAATATCAAAATTTCTATTTGTTAGAAAATGTCGTTTGGTTTTTAGAGCCCTACATCCAAAAAACCTCTTTCTCTCTTTTGGAAGAGTGGAAAATGCGTTTCTCTTGCAAAAAGGTATGTCCCTCAATTTTTCAACATCCATTGAGGGGATCAAAACTTCTTTTGGCAAGCGGACGGAAAACCGATGCCGAAACTCGAGTCGCACGCTACCCGATGACCAATCCATCGATCGCCATTCACATTTAGGAAGGTGTGAAGCGATCTCGTACTCATTTTTTTTAAGAAATCCTATCCGCTTCTCTACATCATTTAGCTTCCTACTCTCAAAGGCAACCGGGTGTCCCTCCTGGGCTAAGACCCCACCAATGGCGTAGTCAGACGCATCGGTGTGCACTTCGAAAGGCATCGAATCGGAAGCTGCAGCACAGGGTCACTCGCCACAGCGCGGCCTTGCCTTAACCGACTGTCTGAGTAGTTCTACCTATCTTCCCGGATGGGAGAGTCTTATAGTTCGTTTTCAAGCTATTTTATCTACGCATATTCCCTAGAATCTGTAAAAGAATTTAGGATATATGATCTTTTTAGTAGCCTATTTCCATCCATTTTGAGTGCCTTCCCCTCGCTTATCCTTAAACCTCTCTTCTGACATAAACAAAGAAAGTGTAGTTATCGCCTTACCTTCTCCCTCTAATAACAGAAAAGAACTGCCCTTTCGTTCTAGAGTAGCGCGAACAGTCTGAACCTAACACCTAGCTTCACTTCAATGAAGCAAGCCAGCGGAAAGGGATAGAAAGTTTCCAAGAGCTGAGTGGAAAACTCTGGGCAGACTGACTCTCGAATCAAAAATAAAAGAGGAAGGCTCCGGGGTGAAGCGCTTAGTTTACAGCCCCAGGAAAGAAGGGAACTGAGCGAACATCAGATGAAGCGTGCACAAAAGAAAATCGAGCGGGATAAGAAAAGAAATCGACTGCCATCGCCCGGCACTCCAATTCCAAAAAGGCGGGTACTAGTTCCACGAAACCGCCATCTCATGGATTAGCCGGAAAAGGAGATTGATAGGTCGCACATTCTCTTTATCTACGCTATTTCAAGATAGGGATGTTCAACAGACCTAAAGGTTGAGGGAAAACATTCTATTGTGTTGTGGTCGATGAATAGTTTCGCAAAAGCACATCGAGAGAGAAGCCTAAAAACCAGTGTAGGGAATAGAGGTGAATCGAACATCCAGCGTGAGATGCGCGGAAAGAAGGTCTGTTAAAGGAGAAGCTGTCCTTTTAAGATGAGCTGAAACTCGACTATCAGCTGAGAGCTTGGAAGGGTAAGGAGATGAGAATCCGAGAAAAGAAGCAACTCGAGCTTAAGCGGAGGATAAAGAAAAGAGACTGGCATTTCCCCCAACTCCTAAAAGGAAGCAGCAGGTACGTATGTCCTGCAAGAAGTCAAGGTCTTCAGCAACGGAACTGATTGACCTCACCGAGTAAGGAAAAGAAAGACAAGAGAAGAGGTCCTAGTTGAATTAGCTTCCAATCCTAGCATACTCAAGTCAGCATTCCCAAGGCACCAGCATAATCCGAGTGCTTACTCTCCACTCGCTAAGCAGTGAGATCTACTTCTTTCCAAGAAAAAGAGATGTAATAGGGTTCAATGCGTCTAATGAAGGGATTTGAAGCTAGAGGAGAGCAAGGGAGAGAGCCCGCCCCCCGAGACATAAAGGAAGCCTCCCCTGTATGTATTGAATAAGCTCAAGATAGCCACAGACCATACAAAGCAGATAAAAAAGCAAAACTATAGTGGCTAGGAAGATGAAAAGAATCCACCACCGTTGCTTATAAATAGGAAGATGAGGAGATAACGGGCGAAGGATATTCATGAGATTTTTTTGCATTTATGTTCATTCGCTCTGCTCGCGGAGCGGCATACCGGAAAAAAGAAAATCCTTATCGGTCGATGACTTAAGCCTCTTTCTTTAAGGGCGTTTCAAGAGTCTCTTTGAAGAAAAGAAGGACAAACTCTTTTTTCAACTTCAGTCTAATTTGCCACAAGGCATGCAAGCGAGGCCTATGTGGAAGAAAGAAGTCAAGCTGCAGGCACTCGACAACAACAAGAGAAAGGCCAGTCACTGAACACCTAAAAAATCTGCACATTCATAATAGAACGCTTCTCATGGCATCTGACTTGGGAAATGACTGAATCAATAGAGAGAGATCAGTCCTTTAAGCAGTCGTTCTCTTATCTACGATACCAGCATCCACTTCTTCAACTCGAGCAAGAACATCGGTTCTTCCTTCAACGGCAGCTGAAATAGCAGGGGATCTTGCTAACTGTGCTTATTCTGCTTTCTTACTCTATCCTTTTAAAATAGCACCAGGTGACTGACTGAAATGAAAAGAATTCCTTCTCCAGGTACTTTCACTTAAACTTAAATAGATCTAGCACGCTTACTTGCTGGCAGGGGCTAGCTTTCTATCACCCAAGAAAAAAGGGTTTGCTCGTTGCCTCATTGGCTGGCTCATAGGCGGACTTGATAGCGGGTTCGTCAGCACGGGTGGAGGGTTCTCACTTGATTACGGATACAATGCAGGTTACAGGGTGAGTTTTCTCCCAAGCTGGGTAAAAGGAAGGGTTTGCGGGTTAGCTTATGGAGACAAGGTAGGGCGCGAGCGTAGGCTTACTATCACTATTCTACCCCCTGGGACTTCTTTAAAATACAAGGCTGGATTAGAGGCTTAGCTTACTAAGAAAGGCAGGGCACCAGGGACTTAGTCTATCCCAATCCCGGTGGACTTCCTTAAAATAGAACCTTCCTCACTTCGTCCTTAGTTAGCCTTTGTCTCATTTCCCCTTCCCTTACTGCAAGTTCGAGCCTCAACAGCCTTCCTCGCTCTCTCTTCTGCTTACTTATAATTCCTTGCTTCTGGGGACTGACTTAAAGGAGAATATCCCATCCTTACTAACTACTTTCTTAGCAGGTTAGCTCGTGGGACTGACGTTAAGCCTTTCTCTCCCTAACCGGATTCTGCTTGAACTGAGAATTCAATATCCCATGGGGCAAGGGTAACTCATACAACGAGGGAATCTGGGGTTGGCAAAAGGCTAACTATAGCGCTATCACCAGCTCCAAGGCTTACTACTACAAGAGTGAACTGAGCACGCTTACTATCACTATTCTATCCCCACCTTATACTCTAATTCCTTCCTTACGAGATATCCCTGGGGACTTTAACAAAATAGAACCTGGGATTGACTGACTCCTACTCTAGGGACTTCCTTAAAATAGAGAACCACGGTCGAAGAGTCTATCTTTATCTTTTCTCGCCCTTCTAATTCAATATCCTATGGGACTGACTTATACAGCGCTGGGGATAGCTTAGCCGGTTAGATTACTAGAACCTTCCCAACTATAGCTAGGGTTAAAAAAGCACCAGCTCTATATGCTCTATCCCTGGGGATTACTACTAAAAGGTAGGGCAAAAGGGTAGGGTGACTCTAGCAATGTAGGGGTTTAGGGTTCTCATAGGCTTATGGATACAACGAGGGAATTGCTTCTAGACTTTGAACTGCAAGGTCGAGCTTTAAGCCTTCTCAAGTAAACTGACTCTAGAATCTTTAAGCGAAGGGTTAGTTGCCTTGCTGGCAGGGCTATAGGGTTCTCAATGGTTTGCTTAATAGCACCTTACTCTAGTTCTGGCAAAAGGGAAAGCTCTAGCACGACCGACACCTTCTGCTTGAACTTCTGTCCCAACTCCAGCTCTGGCACCTGACTCCCTAGCTTCCTCAATACTCCTCTTCCTAGAACTGGGGACTGACTTACGAGCCTCAACAGCCTTCCTTCTAGCCTTTGTCGATTCCTACGATAGCTACAGAACTAGGGAATGAATGACTACTACGACTACTGCTTACTCATACAAGGGAGGGATAGCAGGAGACAAGACAAGGCTTTCTAAAACCCCAAGGTAGGCTGGAGACAGGGTTAGCTTTATAACTCGCTCTATCACCTGGCTTACTTATTCTTGCTTTATCACCTTTCTAGCTTTATCCCAAGATGGATGCAACTTTGCTTAAGACTTGGCATTGGAAGTGGGATGGAATGGATCTCCTTCCCGCTTTAGTTTCACTCTTATCTCGGTTACTAACCGGTGTGGGAGCTGAAGCCAAGTCCTTTCCCGAGTGGGCTGCCTAATCATACCCAAACACCATCTCGAACTACCGATCCGATAATATAAGTGATTTCCACATCCTGCCCTTTTTACATTCGAAGTGTAATTAACTGCTGAAAATCTTCTCTTTGTTGACGCTAGCGCTTTTAGTGCGTTAGGGCTGGCTTTCTGGCTCTTTCACTCGAAGTGATATATAGTTTGAGTGAAGATTCGGGACTAGATACAGGTATCTATCTCACTCTATAAAGTCAAATAATAGATGTGTCGAGCGCGGGCATGCTTCGTCCTGTTCCTTCGCCCGCCGAGAGTTGTTAGTGCGGCGAACGCCCCTAATTCCATTCCACCTGAGGGTTTGCAAGCTATGGCGGGAAGTCTATTTTCTCCCCAACAAATTACCTTCACTCAGAATGATTTTGACTTAACATTCGTTATCCCCATACTCGACCCCTGTATGTA